AAAAAACATTGCCATAAATGGATAAAATAGTGTTTCCATTTATTCATCAAAAGAGGCGCATTCTTTGAAGCCAGAATGGATTTTCCTTGATATCTAACATAATGAATGAGAGGATCCTTGAAGAATGTTAAGGTAGACGAAAAATCCTTATCAAAAACTTCTACAAGATGTTCTCTTTTTGCATAAAAAAAGATTCGCTCAAAAAAAACGCTAAAAGATTGGAATCGTAAATGAGAGGATTTTTTCCGTAGAAAAAGGAAGATAGATTCATATTCACATACATAACAATTATAGAGGAACAAGAATAATCTTGGATTACTTTGTAAAAAAGTAGATTTTGGAGTAATCAAACTATTCCAATTACAAAAATTATACAGAAACAACCGTAATAAATGAAAAAAAGGGGCATCTTTTACCCAGTATCGAAGGATTTGAACTAAGATTTCCAAATGGATCGGATAGGGTATTCGTATATCTGACACATAATTTAAATATGTAAATTTATCTTCCAAAAAGGGAAAAATGGAATGAATTGATCGCAAATTTGGATAAGATTTTACGATTTCAGCCTCCTCTAAGGAAGAGCTTAATTGTAGGAAAAATGGAATTTCCGCGACGATGGCAAAACCCTCTGATATTAATTGAGAATAAAAATTCTTATTATACCCTAAAAATGGATTTTTGTTCGAATCATTCGCCGAAATCATAAAATGATTCTGTTGATACATTTGAGTAATTAAACGTTTTACCATTAGTAAACTATATTTATTGTCATAACCTACATTTTCCACAAAAATGGATCTCTTAAAATCATGACTATAAGCAAGTCCATAAATATACTCCCGAAAAATAAGTGGGTATAGGAAGTCCTGTTGGCGAGATCTATCTCGTTCTAAATATACTGGATATTCCTTCATTTTAGAAATTCTATTTGGTCAAAGGATCAGAGATTCATTGGATTATCAAATGATACATAATGCGATACAGTCAAAACAGGGTATTCTATTATCTATTCGAATTCAAAAAAAAAAAAAAATATGAATAGATACCTAGAAAACAAGTAAAACTCATCACCGGACTATCTCTCCTTGCTTGTGTAATCTAATTGTTCTAGGACAACAAGCTAGTTAGAAATCCTTTATTTTTTGGACCAATCGCTCTTTTGATTTTGGAAAAAAATATCGTTTTTATCAATATACTCTTTCTTTTACACATTTATTGCTACCCCATAACATAATGGAGAATAGCTAATAGTTAGGACTCATAACAAAAATCCAAAACCCATTCGTGGGAAAAACTTTTTCCACAGCAAGCACTAATCTTTTTTTAACGAAAAATTAGATGGGGTAATCATTCAAATAAAAAATGAAAGCTCGTTGCTTTTTGTTTCCCTATAATTGGAGCGGCTAAGCTCTATCCCTTTATTAATTCAACCCAACTGAATTCATTTGTTCCGAGCCAACAATTCAAACAAAAATTGGGGCCGGGTCCAATACGAATGAAAAGTTTTTCGAATTCGCCATTGATACGACATGCTGCTTTTTCCATTCATTCCTTTCTGGATCAGTCGTGGTCTTACAAACCCTACCGATGGTATGGATGAACCAATTAGTTCATAGAAATGTGTAAAAAATGGAGTCGCACTTAAAAGCCGAGTACTCTACCATTGAGTTAGCAACCCTAAATCAAATAAAAAAAGATGTGTATATCCAATCGAAATAAAAAGAAAAAACGAATTCTCTAATCCAAAATCAAATCAAAAATGATAGACCACTTCTTTGTCTACTACTATGTTTGTCTACTACTATGTTAGACATTATTTTATACAAAAATGTATTTCATATTTCCCTTTGAATCCAAAAAATCCATCGAATCCACCATTTGATGAAGTCAAAAAAACCTATGTAACATGAGTAAATCAATCCATTTATTCACGCTCGGATTATATTTGTTTGATACACTGTTGTCAATATTAGTGTTGAAAAAAGAATACAATTACAATCAAGAAAACAAACAATTCAAAATAATCAATATGAATTAGAATATTCATATTGATTATTTTGAATTGTTTGTTTTTATTTCATTCATTATGATTATGAGATTCAATTATTATGTTCTAAGTTTGAAATAGAGATTCTATTATATAGTCTATTCCAAATATAAAAAATGATAGAAATAAGAAATCCAAAAATAAGAATTAAATAGAAAAAAATGGATTAATTCTTTAATTATTTAGTATCTCCCCGCTTGTGTGAAATTCACATCGAAAAACGAAATAGTTGCTCGCTCTTATGAATCGGAAGAACTTTTTTCATAAATCCCGTCTGCCTAATAAGTTTCTATTCTAACATGAATAGAAAAAGGCAATATACAAAATGGGTCACAAAAGTTATGATATTTAGATCGATCCATGATCCGAAACAAAACTGTGTGATAGAGATCAAATATACAAATCCAAAAGATCCATAGGATTCATTATAGCTACCACCCAAGAATAGAA